CTTGTACACTATTGGTCACTGAGGAATACTTAGGCTTAGAGGGTGGTCCCCCTTGGTCACATAAGAGCGATCATAATTCAAACACGGTATCCGCGTTTTACTTATTGAGTCGAACCATAGGAAAAAATCTACAGGGCTATCACCTTCTTTGGCAAGATTTTCCAATCTTTTCACAATTCCTTGAATGGTTTTTCCATCATTCAATTTCAAACAAATTGAATGAAGAGAGAAGGCCGCAGTAGAAGAAAGCGCAATGCGCTTTCTACTGCGGCCTTCTCACAAAGCCTAATCCGCTTTCGCTCGCCGCTACTAACGGAGTCTCGGTTGATTTCCTTTCCTTTAGCTACTTAGATGTTTCAGTTCGCTAAGTTTTAAAAGTCCAAGACAGAGCGCGGCACACTAATGCGCCGCCCCGCTTGGATACGGTTTCCCGATTGGAGATCCATGGATCACAGACGGTATCTCCCCATGGCGTTTCGCCCTTGAAAGCGTCCTTCCTTCTCAATGCCTAGGCATTCATCCGATGCATTATTTTGGATACAGTAGGAATTGCACCTACTTCACTAGTCACTACCCAAATATTCGCCAATGAGACTTCAGAAAATCCAGGTCACTAAAATAAAATAACTGGATCGATTCACCCCTTAATTATCCCATAAATGACTATTCCAGATCATCAATAGAATAATACGTATCTTCTATTTACATATTGCATCATTCGCATTACAAGCAGAATACAGGGTTCCTTTCACCTAGACCCAATAGAATGAATGAGTATTCGCCTTATCACACCATTTATTTATTTTATTTTTTTATAACCGAGAAATAAATCAAGAACGCGCAGACATAACCAAGTTATGGATGCACTGCTCCTTTTTGTATAAATCCCGCTATTCCACAAAAACCACTTAGAATATTTGGCGGGAGTAAGATTCGAACCTACAACATTCAGATTATGAGCCTGACGAGTTACCAATTACTCTATCCCGCGCACATAATAAGGTTTTCTTCAACGCAAAATATTTCTTTTTGCGCAGCAGTTCCCCGCCTGCCCCAAGTATAGTTTTTTATTAGAAATATGGAATTTTTTTATTGCGAGTCTCTATGATGATTCATTCGTAGGCGCCGAGTCTTGCATAGCCATATTTTATGAGCTTAGTCCTGAAGGACCTTCGGCCTCGCGATCGATTGTTCATCACTTTTAATAGCCTTTCAGAATAATTTAAATTGGACGTTGTCCGGGCCTGGACCATGTCTCCCGAAATTGATAAATCAGTACATATAGCGTAAGACGATTTCACATTTCGAGGTCGGAATGGGATCGGGTGTTTTCACGTCTTACCATAGTGCCCGGAAGCGCGTAGCGATTAATGAATAGAATAAAAAGTGAACTTGCTTAGTCGTGGGTTTCCTGCCTTCAATGAGGTAGACTACACAAGTGCTCTCCGGCGAGCCGGTCACAGGGCTCTCTAACTTGACTTTATTTTGATCTCTTACGTATGAATAGGGCGATCGAAAGCAAGCCATGTAGACCTACTTAAATTTCTCTTGCAACAAGCCGGAGCAAGGTACATTCGCGCTCCCATTTGCGGAGCTACAACAATGAATTATCTATGATGATTCATTCATAAGCTACTAGCATAACGGCTATTCGGCTTTGTTGATATAACATAAGAGTATAGCCACTTAGTTCGTGAACAAGATCTATAATTAAACCTAAAGGTGTACTTTATATGATTGATCGTTTTGTCAAAACGACATTCATTATGTTGCATTTATAGTTATCCTAAGAAACATCGTAAATCTTTCTTTACGGTGGCCTATCATAGAAGAAGGAGATTTAGGATAAGGTTAGTGACCAGCAAAAAAAGATATATATATCTTTTTTTTGCCTCCCGTAGGTTCAATTCCTATCCGAAAGTTCCTATCGGAAGAGGGATTTGAACCCCCGTGTGCGAATTATGATCCCGCTGTTCTAACCGACTAAACTATTCCGACATGCAAATTATTAATCCGCTGTTCTACAAATCTGCCGCTTCCTGCTTGTTGGATGATAATTCGCCTTTCTTTAACCTGGCCCGATAGGGGGCTTAATTAGAAAAATAACTGTTTATGTAGAAAGTTCAAACGGAATAGATTATTGGAGCGTCCTGCGCCTTCGTGATATTCATAATCGCGACTGAAGCCATTATTATGTAATAGTCAGGGCATTCACAGGCGTAATTAGAAAGGCTGCGGGGCACCACGGCTCTCACTGACATAGACCAAAACTTCAATCAAGCCTTTACTTTAAATTAAAGGTTAATATTGCATTATGCTGGCCACTTTACCTTCGGGCTATGCAACCATGCGTATCTACAAAAGGAAATATTTTTTTTTTGCTTATTAATGTTAATATCAAACATAACCAAACGACAGAAAATATATAGATGTATATTTTTGGCTACAGATAAAAACCATTATTTTTTTTGTTTAAAAAAGGAGTCAATCCAGCCACAGG